AAAATGAGGAAATGCGCGTAAGCCGAATTTTTGGCGACTATCCAAGAATTTCAGTGTGCGAATCGAGGGTTCAGACTATAAAACTTATCTGATTTTATCAATTGTTAGAATTTTTTCGCGAAGAAATCGTGCATTTTCTAGGATATTATTATTAAAGATCTCATCGAAAACTTACAGCAGCTTGCCAAACAAAAGCTAAGAGAAAAAAAAACAAAGGGATGACTGGCATAATATCTACGATTGGATTCAAAAAAGCATAGGCTTCGGGCAATTTGCCAAAGAAAAAACTACTCGAATAAAGGGCAGAATTAATACAGATCAAACTAACGGTATTAAGCATAGCAGACATTTTGTTCTTGGAGATAATTGCGATTTGATTGAGTTTTTGAGATAAGGAAAAAGGAAGAAAGTAAGTAAGGTAGACAAAAAATCCTTCTTTTTCTTTGAACCCACCCAATCAAAAATCCTCCAATTCTCAAAGGAGAATAGAAGAAATCATACTTTCATACAATATCTTAATTGAATTCTATGTAATGATCAATAAAGTAAGCTGAATTATCTATCTATATGTACCAAAATCCTAGTACTAATCTATTCTATAGATATATAGATATTTGGACTGGAATTGACAAATAACCAACAACAAGATTATTGTTTCTTAGTGTGCATTCAAAATTGAAATGGGGCGTGGCCAAGCGGTAAGGCATCGGGTTTTGGTCCCGCTATTCGGAGGTTCGAATCCTTCCGTCCCAGAGCATATCCATTTTTTTATTAGGTATTTAGTGTTTGGCTAGAATGAAAAATTGGAAATCTAATGATTGAGGCAGGGGTGATTTAGCCTACCCCTTATTTTATTATTCACTTTATTAAAATTAAAGGATTCGATTATTGAAATATTACTCAATTACACATTAACCAAAATACAAAACAAATACAATACAAATACATATAAAATAAGGAGATGTTTAGCTGATATGGTATGTATCGTTCGAGTTCAATCACAATAATTTCATTTTTGGTATTCAAAAAGTAGAAATAGTGGAATCTGTCTTATTGAGTCACTTGAAGATGAAGATTCAAAACGTTATTCGTTTCTATATTATAGATTTCTACTTCTTTCTATATATCAATATTCTTTTTGTATGTCAAAATAGATTTATGTATGTTAAAGCTGCTGTCGTGCTAAGACTTTTTTTGGAAAAAAAATACCCCCTATTACACATATCATAACACATATCTCATATATAGAAGTTACACATACATATCAGATATAGATCATATAGATAAGAAAAAGTCTAGATTACGATGGCTATGTACAACTGAACCAATGACTATTCATGATTCCATAATTGAATCAATTCCATACCGGTTCCAAATTAGAGGAATGTTATGGTAAAACTTCGTTTGAAACGATGTGGTAGAAAGCAACGTGCGACTTGAAGGACACGATCCGTTGTGGATTTTCCCATCCACCATTTTCGATTTATCTAGTAATGAAGGTGCTCCTGTCTCGACATTGTTTGTTCTGTTACATTCGAACCTTTCATTTTTTGGTGGGTTGTTAATAGTTCACGATGGAGCTCGAGTAGAAAGGATTAATTCATTTCTCGGGGTCAAGGATCTAGGGTTAATGCCAATCAATTGGAACAACTTCGTAAATATATCTTCTTCCATATATAGAAATTGCAAGGATCCGATTCAAGCAAGTTTGCAATTCAACAAAACTTGTTGGAATTGATCAAAGCTTTTGGATTCAAAGTGTATCACGGGGAATCAACTGTCCATACGATTCTTTAATCAACAAGGGGTATGTTGCTGCCATTTTGAAAGCATTAAGAAAAGAAGCACCGAAGTAATGTCTAAACCCAATGATTTATAATAAGGATCCAAAAACAAGGAAACACCATTTTAATTGTCTCGATAGTCTGAATAATTGAATAAAACGAAAGAATCTAAATAAAATTTTAAACGAGACAAAGAAAGTGGGGTAAAGACCACTCAATAAATGAAATTGACTAAAGAGTTTCTTTGAGAGTTATCCAACTTGAGTTATGAGTACGAATGGTTTCTTTTTTATTTTCAGAAAGCAAAAAAAAAAAAAAAGACTGAAATCCTAGTATAGTCTAATTGATTGTATAGGCTCTTTTTTCATTTAATTTATTAGAATATTAGAATTGCATACATAGACAAAACTTCGAAGCAAATCATTTTTCTCGAGCCGTACGAGGAGAAAACTTCCTATACGGTTCTAGGGGGGGTATTCTTCATCTACATCTATCCCAATGAGCCGTCTATCGAATCGTTGCAATTGATGTTCGATCTCGAAGAGAAGGAAAAGACCTTAGAAAAGTGGGGTTTTATGATCCAATAAAGAACCAAACTTATTTAAATGTTCCTGCTATTCTATATTTCCTTGAAAAAGGCGCTCAACCCACAGGAACTGTTCATAATATTTTAAAGAAAGCGGAGGTTTTTAAGGAACTTCCGTCTAATCAAACGA